AGGCATACCCCCTAAGGATGGTGAACGTAAAACCGGAGAGAATGTTAGAACAGGATCCTTCATGTATAATCCCGCGTAATCTCTAATATTATCAGTTCCGGTTCGTAAACCAAATGGGGTGATACGGGCAAAAGTTCCCAAATTCATGAATATATAGAGAAACGTATAAGTTATCATACTTGCGTAACCGTTCCCTGAGTCTGCAGCAAGTACCCCAATCATGATATATCCAATCTGGCTTATAGAAGGATAAGCTAGCATACGTTTTACGCTTCTCTGAGTCACGGCAATTAGATTTCCCAATATCATGCTAAAGGCAGCTAATAATCCGACGGCGATATGCCATTCAGTGGGTAAGTGTGGAAAAATTAGACCGAAGAGTCGTGTAAATGAAGCTAGAGCTGCTACTTTAGACGTAACGGAGAAAAAAGCAACGACTGGTGTAGGAGAGTCAGAGTCGAAAAGAAGATTTTCGATCTTTCCGCTCATTCAGAACCGTGCGTGAGATTCTCACCTCACACGGCTCCCGGTTCGGGGGGAGTCAGAACTGGTATTGCTCCCAGAACCTTCCTCGCGTATGTATCAAATTCATTTTGACTAGAAAAATTCGTAATCACTCGAATAGTTGTTAACTTCTCGAGGAATCCTTCATCATTTGTTTTCATCTCCCGCCAGGGATTTCGCCTCAAATCTCTTCTTGCTTGTCTGTCCTTCTTCCCTTTCTTAAGGGAATCCTTCCAACAACTTAGCAACCATGTGACAGGCGGAATATACAAATTGTGACTTTCTTCGTTCCCACTGGGCAAAAATTATCTATAGTAGGGCAAATGCCAAGATTAAAGGAGGAATCAAATCTATCATTCTATTTCTCACTACGTCAGGAATAATAGGAAAACACTTCTAAATGTCTCAGATTTCTAGTTTTATGTGCGTGGTGAACACGATATAGTACCCCTAATAAAAAGAAAACCAACCATCATGATAATGAAAAGATCTATGTAT